CCTTCTTTTTCCAACGTCAATCTTAATAAGATTAATTAGCATTTATCTGTTTCGATCCAACAATAAATTGGTATTCTTAACTAGTAGTTTTGTTGGTTGGTTAATTGGTCACATCTTTTTGATGAAATGTATTGGATTGATATTAGTAGTCTGGTTACAGCAAAAAAATTCGATCAAATCGAAGCTAACTACTATGCGATTTGATAAGTACAGGCTGTTACAGTTGCGAGATTATGCGGGTCAAATATTTGTTGTTTTTTCATTTGTTATCTTTGCCCACTATTTAGGCAGAATACCACTTCCGTATTCTTATTCTATTGAAGAGAAGAAGGGAACGGTAACGGATGAAACCAATGAAAGCGATGTTGAGGAAATAGATTGGGAAACGGAAGAAACTAAACAAGAACAAAAGAGATCCATCAAAGAATATTTTGCTAGTTATCTTTTTCCGAAAAAAGAGAAGACTTTTGACGAGATTCAGGCCGAGCAGATTCAGGACGAGCAGATTCGCAGGCTCGCGGACGACGAACTACCTCTTGTAAGTACTCTTTTCGATTATCGAAAATGGAATATGCCGTTGCGATATATAAAAAACGATCACCTTGAAAGGGCCGTAAAAGATGAAAATTCACAATTTTTTTTTCATATATGTCAAAGTGATGGAAAAGAACGAATATCTTTCACGTATCCACCTCATTTATCTACTTTTCTGAAACTGATGGAAGAAAAAATGGATCTCTTCACAAGAGATAAAACCGCCTATAATGATAATGAATTGTCTAATTATTGGAGCTCCACTATTAAAGAAAAAAGAAAGAAACTAAGCAATGAATTTTTGAAAAGGGCAAAAGTTCTAGATAAGAAAAGTAAGAAATATAAGAAATTTCTTCCTGTGGATATATTTGAAAACCGAATTAGATTGTCTAAGGATAAGGAGGAAAAAGAATACTTATATAAAATATATGATCCTTTCTTGGGTGGACGCTTTCGTGGCCAACTCCAAAAAAGCTCTTCACCATTAATAAGAAATGATATTTTGATAAATAAGATTCATGGTCTCCTTCTTTCTAGTAATGATCCAGAATTGGAACATAAAATAGATCAATTTGATAGAAAATTATTATTAACTGAAATTGGTTTTTTTGTTAACTTAATCAGTGAATTTTCGGAAAAATCAGCATCAAGTTTGAATTTTGACGGACTTTATTTATTTCCAGAACATGAACAAGTAAAAATTTTTTCCGAAGAAAAAGAAAGAAAAAAAAAATTCTTATTAGACGCGATTAAAACTGATGAGAAAAACCAAACGATTTTTCAGCAAAATTGTAGTAGTGGAATAGACGAAATCAGTAAAGAAGTTCCTAGATGGTCACATACCTTAGTCGACGATGTGGAGCAACTGATGGAGACCGTAGGAAAGGATGCTGAGATTCGTTGCCCAGTAATCGAACGTCATGTCTATTTGGGTGAAACAGAGTCGCTGGATTTTTGGAGTGCTAAAAAAAAAGATATTGATAATGCTAAAAAAAGAGATCTTGAAAATCCTCAAAATAGAGATATCGATAATACTCAAAATATCGATAATACTAATGACAAAAAGGATGAGGCTAAACCTACGGAATATGCTCTAGTATATTATTCACGCGAACCAGATTATTGCCGAGAACTAATCCGAGGATCTATGCGTAATCAAAGGCGTAAAACAGTGACTTGGAAACTCTTTCAAGGGAATGTCCATTCCCCCATTTTTATGGAGCTAAAAGACGCCTCCAAGGAACTCGTTGGCTATCTTTTCGATGATATATACCAAAGTTTGAAAGAATGTTTCGGGAAACCTAGGACTGATACAGAAATTTTAGATTTGCGGCAAAGGATAAGGATACAAGAAGAAGAAGCGGAAGACAAATTCGACGCTGAAATGAGACTTAGAGAAATAGAAGAATCCTGGGAAAGCATTCTATATGGTCTAATAATTAGAAGTTTTGTATTACTAACGCAATCAATTCTTAGAAAATATATTGTATTACCTTCATTGATAATAACGAAAAATATCATTCGTATCCTATTATTTCAAAATCCAGAATGGTCAGAAGATTTTAGGGATTTGAAAAAAGAAGTGCATATTAAATGCACCTATCAGGGCGTTCCGGTATCCCAGAACGAATTGCCAAAAAACTGGTTTAACGACGGTATTCAGATAAGGATCTTATCCCCTTTTGTTCTCAAACCTTGGCACAATTCTAAGTCTAAGGTAAGATCTACTGAAAAAAAAAAAGATCCACTGAAAAAAAAGAAAAGATCCACCGAAGATAGAAACTTCTGGTTTTTAACAGCTTATGGGACACTAACCGAATCGTACCTTGATTATCATGTTCCAATCCCATATTTATTTTCAGGGCCTTTTTTTAAAAAAATAAAAAAACAATTGAAAAAAGATTTGAAAAATCATTTTTTCCTAGTTCTTAAAGTTTTTAATGAAAGAAAAAAATGGTTTCGAACCATGTTAAATGAAATAGAAAACGGGAACATCGAAAGTCTTCTATTTGGATTCAAAAAAATAGATAAATTGAGTGAAAGCAAAAAAATTTCAACAATCAGTAATAATAATCCAATCATTGAGGAATCGCCCGTTATAATTGAATCTTTTAATTGGACAAATTCTTCATTCACAGAAAAAAGGATAAAAGATCTTAATGTTAAAACAAAGACAATCATAAAACAAATAGAAAAAATGACAGAAGAAAAAAAAGAGGGGATTATAACTTCAGAGATCAATTTGAATTCGAACAAAACTACATATGATGCTAAAATATTAGAATTACAAAAAAATATTTTGCAATTACAAAGACGAAATATTCGATTAATCCGTAAATCCTATTCTTTTTTCAAAATTTTCATGGAAAGAGTATACGTAGATATTCTTTTATGTATCATTAGTAATACTAGGATCCATGGACAACGTTTTGTTGATTTTCTTCTCGATTTTCTTGAATCAAGAAACAAAATTGTAAATAAATCCAGTTCAAAAAAAAAAAATGAAGAAAGAATTGATAAAACAAATCAAAGTATAATTCCATTTCTGTCGAGTATAGACAAATTTACGAATATGAATTCAAAGAATTCTTGTGATGTATCTTCTTTGTCACAAGCATATGTACTTTTTAAATTATCACAAATCCAAATTCGTAATGGATATAAGTTAAGATCGATTTTTGAATCTGATGGAAGATCTGTTTTTCTTACAAATGAAATAAAGGATTATTTTTTGAGAATAGAAGGAATTAATTCCAAATTAAGAGATAAGAACCGTCCCAATTCTTTAATGAATCAATGGACAAATTGGTTAAAGATTCATTATCAATATAATATACCTCGGAGCACATGGTCGAGATTACTAGCACAAAACTGGAGGAATAGAATCAATGAACATCGTGTGGCTCAAAATAAAGATTTAGTTGAATATGATTCAACCGAGAAAACTCAATTAATTCTTTACACAAAAGAACAAGTAGAGTTATTAGAAAGAAAAAAAAAAATAAAAAAACAATATAGATATGATCTTTTCTGCTATCAACATCTTAATTATGTGGATAAGAAAAAATCCTCTATTTATGGATCTCTATTCCAAGCAAACAAAAACCAAGCGATTTCTTATAATTACGACACAAGTAAAGGGGAATTATTGGATATAATTGTTGGTAGCTCTATCCAAAATTATATACCAAAAGGTGATTCTATGGAAAAAAATATGAATAGAAAGTATTTTAATTTGATGGTAGTGAATGTAGAAAGAACAATGAATTCCATACCGAATCCTGAATTACTGAATTCGAGATTTTGGTTCTTTTCTAAATTAAGGATACTTTTTGATGCATACAGGAAGAATCCTTTTTATATCTTACCTATGTACTCTCTTTTTTCTGGAAATGAGGGAATTACTAATGAAACCGAGTCAAGAACCGTGGAGCTTAAAACGGGTAAAGAAGAAGAAGAGCTTAAAACGGGTAAAGAAGAAGAAGAGCTTAAAAAAGGGATTGCTTTAGAAGAGCTTAAACCGTCTAAAGAAGCAATTAAAAAAGAGCTTAAAATTAGATTCAAAAGCTCAAAGTATTATCGCCCAGGCACCAATCATTCTCGTATGAATCGGATAAATAAAAAATACAGGACCAATGTAAAGAGAGAGCGGGATTTCTTACTACAAAGGTATGTGGGTGTTTATTTGAACTGTGGTAAATCCGTCCAAGAAACATTATTGAATAATGTCAACATATTATTACTCCTGCTTAAAATGAACAAATTAAAAAAATTTGTCATAAAGTCTATTAAAAAGGTAGACCTAGATATGGACTATATAACGTATCTGAATAGTAGGGATTTTAGTTATACAGAATGTAGGGACACTGTCGAATTGAGGCCCAACCTAGTGTTTTTTATTGAACCTATTCGAATTTCTAGAAAAAACTATGAAGAATTTTTTATATATAAAACCACAACCGTATTGTTGAAGAAGAAGGAGAAATTTTGGCCAGAAAAAAGTCGTGTTCATCAACAGATAACAGAAAATAAAGTTAAAAATCATTCTGATTTGCTTGTTCCTGAAAATCTTTTGTCCACCAGACGCCGTAGAGAGTTGAGAATTCTAATTTGTTTAGATCCTGAGAATAGAAATACTGCGCATAGAAACAAAAGAAATGACAACGAGAATAAAATAAATAATTCTTGTCCAATTTTGGCTAAAAATAAAGATCTTGATAGCGAAACAAAAAAATTAATGAATTTAAAATTCTTTCTTTGGCCAAATTATCGATTAGAAGATTTAGCTTGTATAAACCGCTATTGGTTTGATACCCATAATGGAAGTCGTTTCAGTATATTAAGGTTACATATGTATCCTCGATTGAAAATTTGATTGATATATATATAATCTTCATTTATCTTCTATTTATTTATCATTATTAGAATATTTTTCGTAACATATCTGATATCTGATTTTTCGTAACATATCTGATATGTGAACATATATATATAAATTATTATAATAATTATATTATTATATTAATTTATATATATATAAATTATTATATTTAATATTTAATTTATATTTCTATATATATAGAAATATAAATTAAATAAAAAAAAAAAGAAATTCAGAATTGTTAAGTAAATTAAGAGAATTTTATATACAAAATTCAAAATGAGTGTTATTACTATTACTGATCAATAAAAATATCTACCAAAAAGGAGGGGGAGAGAAATTCATTTTATGATAAAAAATTCATTTATACCTGTTATTTCACAAAAAAAAAAAGAAGAAGAAAACCCCGGATCAGTCGAATTTCAAGTATTCAATTTCACTAATAAGATACGAAGACTTACTTCACATTTTGAATTACACCCCAAAGACTATTTATCTCAAAGAGGTTTACGTATAATTCTGGGAAAACGGCAACGACTACTGTCTTATTTGTCAAAGAAAAATAAAATACGTTATAAAAACTTAATAAATCAGTTGGGTATTCGGGATTCACAAATTCGTTAATTTCTAGAATCATTTTCAATTATTCGATTTATTAGATCCTGAATTTTGATGAACTTCTTTTTTAACGATTCATGGAAGAATGAATCGAGGAAAAACCTATGAATGTCCCAGCTAGAATAAAAGACCTCATGATAGTTAATATGGGGCCTCAACACCCATCAATGCATGGTGTTCTTCGACTTATTGTTACTCTGGATGGTGAAGATGTTATTGATTGTGAACCAATATTGGGTTATTTACACAGAGGTATGGAAAAAATTGCGGAAAACCGAACAATTATACAATATCTGCCTTATGTAACACGTTGGGATTATTTAGCTACTATGTTCACAGAAGCAATAACCGTAAACGGACCGGAACAATTGGGAAATATTCAAGTACCTAAAAGAGCCAGCTATATACGAGTAATTATGTTGGAGTTAAGTCGTATAGCTTCCCATCTACTATGGCTGGGACCTTTTATGGCAGATATTGGTGCACAAACCCCTTTTTTCTATATTTTTAGAGAAAGAGAATTAATATATGATCTATTTGAAGCTGCGACAGGTATGAGAATGATGCATAATTATTTTCGTATTGGAGGAGTAGCGGCTGATCTACCTTATGGTTGGATAGATAAATGTTTTGATTTCTGCAATTACTTTTTAACAAGGGTTATTGAATATCAAAAACTTATTACGCGAAATCCAATTTTTTTAGAGCGGGTTGAAGGAGTAGGTGTTGTTGGTAGAGAGGAAGTTCTAAATTGGGGGTTATCGGGGCCAATGCTTCGGGCTTCCGGAATACAATGGGATCTACGTAAAGTTGATAATTATGAGTGTTACGACGAATTTGATTGGGAAGTTCAATGGCAAAAAGAAGGAGATTCATTAGCTCGTTATTTAGTTCGAATTGGTGAAATGATGGAATCCATAAAAATTATTCAACAGGCTTTGGAGGGAATTCCAGGTGGGCCATATGAAAATTTAGAAATTCGCAGCTTTGATAGAGAAAAGGAGCCAGAATGGAATGATTTTGAATATCGATTCATTGGTAAAAAATCGTCTCCGACTTTTGAATTGCCAAAACAAGAACTTTATGTGAGAGTTGAGGCCCCCAAGGGGGAATTAGGAATTTTTCTAATAGGAGATCATAACGGTTTTCCTTGGAGATGGAAAATTCGTCCACCAGGTTTTATCAATTTGCAAATTCTTCCTCAATTAGTTAAAAGAATGAAATTGGCTGATATTATGACAATACTAGGTAGCATAGATATCATTATGGGAGAAGTTGATCGGTGAAATGATAATTGATACAACGGAAGTCCAAGATATAAATTCTTTTTCCGGATTGGAATCTTTCAAAGAGGTCTACGGAATTCTATGGATACTTGTACCGATTTTGATTCTTGTATTAGGAATCACAATAAGTGTACTAGCAATTGTATGGTTAGAAAGAGAAATATCTGCAGGGATACAACAGCGTATTGGACCCGAATACGCCGGTCCTTTTGGAATTCTTCAAGCTCTAGCAGACGGAACAAAACTACTATTCAAAGAGAATCTTATTCCATCTAGGGGGGATATTCGTTTATTCAGTATCGGACCATCCATATCCGTCATATCAATTCTACTAAGTTATTCAGTAATTCCCTTTGGCTATAACTTTGTTTTATCTGATTTCAATATCGGTGTTTTTTTATGGATTGCTGTTTCGAGTATTGCTCCCATTGGACTTCTTATGTCAGGATATGGGTCAAATAATAAATATTCCTTTTTGGGTGGTCTACGAGCTGCTGCTCAATCGATTAGTTATGAAATACCATTAACTCTATGTGTCTTATCAATATCTCTACGTGCGATTCGTTGAAATAGAAAAATCTATTCGATGCTATTGCTATGCTCCTCTCTTTATCGTACTATATAGAAATATAGTACCATATAGGAAAGGAGTCGAATAAATTGAATAGAAACCTTCATAATCTTTATTTTCTTTTTCACAATTCGGATTGAAGAACTAAATTAGATAGTTATATGAGTGAAATAAAACAGCTTATATTGAATAAAATTTGAGAATACTATATTTCTATTACTTATCGTTATATAGTATAGTGATTTTAAATGGCAGTAAAAATAGGGAGTCTCATTTTCTATGTATAAGAATGAAGTGAAATAAATAAATTTATAAACAGAAGAGGCCATTTAACCCCAGATTGGATAATTTGTTATCCTGTTTTGAAGCGGGCTCAAAAGACCAACCTTATTGAGTTTTAATTACCATTTGTATGAATTATCATAGATGTATTAAAATCAATAAGGGGGTTGTTAATAAAAAAGGAGTGGATGGTTAGAAACACCAAGATACACAAAGGATTAGTAACACAGATTTTGTAAATTATCCAAAAGATAATTTACGCATAATAGAAAAAGAATACTAATTGGGGCTTTAAGTTGGTAGAAAAAATCAAGCAGTACTCCCCACAACTCCGATCCAGAGTATGCTTCCATCCACTGATTCAAAAAATGACTATCAGGAACGAAAAAATCCTTTCAAATTTTTTAAGTCCCTTTTTCATAACACAAAAAAGAAGAATAGGAACGAAAAAAACAGAAGAAATCAAAAACGAAACGAAGATCGCGTTTTCGTTTTTGATTTCTTATATCCATATTCATGGAGATCAAATTCACATCATAATTAAGAAACGAATGTGTAATTCTTTTTCGTAATTCAAAATAATGAGGGTTATGGAGAATTCTAAAAGAGTATTTTATTGAAGAATTCGGTTATTACTCAACAAATTCAAATTTGGATTTTTAAGGGATGAGATCAATTCAGAAGTGACTTATTGTATCTTTTATTAAAATGGATTTCTCTTTCTTATTTAGTTATTTCTAGAACAGACAGAATTGAATTGGTCTAATTCAGAACCGTTTGATAGATTTTAATCTTCTATATCTTAGGGATATATCAAGAGATAAATAATCGGCCCGGTCCTTAGATTTACTTAAGGCTTTCCAGGAGCCGTATGAGGTGAAAATCTCATGTACGGTTCTGTAATAGAGATGGGAACAGTAATGTTATCACCGACTAGGATTATCTAACAGTTTAAGTACAGTTGATATAGTTGATGCGCAATCAAAATATGGTTTTTGGGGCTGGAATTTGTGGCGTCAACCTATGGGTTTCATCGTTTTTCTAATTTCGTCGCTAGCAGAATGTGAAAGATTACCCTTTGATTTACCAGAAGCAGAAGAAGAATTAGTAGCGGGTTATCAAACAGAATATTCGGGTATTAGATTTGGTTTATTTTATGTTGCTTCCTATTTAAACCTTTTCATTTCTTCATTATTTGTAACAGTTCTTTACTTGGGCGGTTCAAATATCTCTATTCCGTACATATCTGAGTTTTTTGAAATAAATAAAACATATGGAGTTTTTGGAACTACAATTGATCTCTTTATTACATTAGCTAAAACTTATTTTTTCTTATTCGTTTCTATCATAACAAGATGGTCTTTGCCTAGACTAAGAATGGATCAATTATTAAATCTTGGATGGAAATTTCTTTTACCTATTTCTCTCGGTAATCTATTATTAACAACTTCGTCTCAATTGTTTTCACTGTAAAAGATTGATCTTCTAGATTCATCACTTGTCTCAAATAAGAGAAAGAAATAAAACAAAAATATTCATAGATATTTACAATATGTTCCTTATGGTAACTGGGTTCATGAATTATGGTCAACAAACAGTCCGAGCTGCAAGGTACATTGGTCAAAGTTTCATGATTATCTTATCTCACGCAAATCGTTTACCTGTAACTATTCAATATCCGTATGAAAAATTAATCACATCAGAACGTTTCCGCGGTCGAATCCACTTTGAATTTGATAAATGTATTGCTTGTGAAGTATGTGTTCGTGTATGTCCTATAGATTTACCCGTTGTTGATTGGAAACTAGAAACGGATATTCGAAAGAAACGATTGCTAAATTACAGTATTGATTTCGGAATCTGTATTTTTTGTGGTAACTGTATTGAGTATTGTCCAACAAATTGTTTATCGATGACTGAAGAATATGAGCTTTCAACTTATGATCGTCACGAATTGAATTATAATCAAATTGCTTTGGGCCGTTTACCAATGTCAGTAATTGATGATTATACAATTCGAACAATTCTTATCAAAAATTAAAAAAAAAAAAATATATATTAAAAATATTCTATATATATCGATCGATAATATATATAGAATATATATATAGAATATAGAATAATCGAAATACAATATTCTCAAAAATAGTATAAAAAATGAATAACATAGTAGATATCAGATTAGAAATATTCTAGAATATTATCCAAATTTGAAATATTAAATAAAGAATTTTTAATGGTTAGATATGTTATATCTACTTTGATACTTAAGTTTTAGTATAGTATAGTTTCAAACTACTCTTTAGTATAAAGACTGGAATGACATTGATTATATAACTGTAACTATATCAATTCAAACTCCTTAGGATTTTTAAAGAAAAATGGAAGTATATCAAAATTTTTTTCCTGGTCATATCAATAAGGTCATGAAATTTCGATTTCTTTGTCTTTTTTTTTACATATAATGGATTTGCCTGAAACGCTACACGATTTTCTTTTAGTCTTTCTGGGATCGGGTCTTATATTAGGAAGTCTAGGGGTAGTATTACTTACCAACCCCATTTTTTCTGCTTTTTCGTTGGGACTGGTTCTTGTTTGTATATCTTTATTATATATTTTATCAAATTCGCATTTTGTAGCTGCATCACAGCTACTTATTTACGTGGGAGCTATTAACATTTTAATCATATTTGCTGTGATGTTCATGAATAGTTGCGAATATTACCAAGATTTTCATCTTTGGACCGTTGGGGATGGAATTACTTTGATAGTTTGTACAAGTATTTTTGTTTCACTAATAACTATTATTCCAGATACATCATGGTACGGAATTATTTGGACGACAAGACCAAATCAGATTATTGAGCAAGATTTGATAAGTACTAGTCAACAAATTGGAATTCATTTATCAACAGATTTTTTTCTTCCATTTGAACTAATTTCAATAATTCTTTTAGTTGCTTTGATAGGTGCAATTGTCGTAGCTCGTCAGTAAGAAATCTTTAGAGAACTTAGAATATAAATCAAGATTCTTTTTTTATTCTGTCGAATTCTATGTGAAGGGAAAGGGTTTTTATGTAGAAACTCCTTTTTTTATTACCGATAGATATATTCTTTTGTTCCAGACTTGTTCTATTCTTTAGTCAATTGAATCTCTTGAATTGTTGTTCCTATTGAAATGAATCAAAATTAATAAGGAGTTGGTCAATGATGCTCGAACATGTACTTGTTTTGAGTGCCTATTTATTTTCTATTGGTATCTATGGATTGATCACGAGCCGAAATATGGTTAGAGCCCTTATGTGTCTTGAACTTATACTGAATGCAGTTAATATAAATCTCGTAACTTTTTCTGATTTTTTTGATAATCGCCAATTAAAAGGAAATCTTTTTTCAATTTTTGTTATAGCTATTGCAGCCGCTGAAGCAGCTATCGGACTGGCTATTGTTTCCTCAATTGCTCGTAACAGAAAATCAACCCGCATCAATCAATCGAATTTGTTGAATAAATAGCATTAATCATAACAAAAAAAAAGAAAGTAGAGTTTGAAGTAGTGTAATATTTTTCAATTCAAATTAGTATGTATTCTATACAACTTAGGATCATGTTTGCATTGCCTAAATCATAAGAAATCAAAGTATCCTGGTCCTCTTCTACTTCTATTCCTTCTTCTAAATTTATCTAGACGTCCTTTTTTTATTAACAATATTATGACAAATCATTGATTCATCTGGTATATAAATATATGATTCATTGACGAGTTTACTAGATCGATAATTTTCATTTTTGATGTTCAAAAATTACAATGTCCCATTCAGTAAAGATTTATGATACATGTATAGGATGTACTCAATGTGTCCGAGCCTGTCCCACAGATGTATTAGAAATGATACCTTGGGATGGATGTAAAGCTAAGCAAATAGCTTCCGCCCCAAGAACAGAGGACTGTGTAGGTTGTAAGAGGTGTGAGTCTGCTTGTCCGACGGATTTCTTAAGTGTTCGAGTTTATTTATGGAGTGAAACAACTCGAAGTATGGGTCTATCTTATTGATACGTTTCAAAAAACACCACACGAATACGTTTTTTTACTGGCAAAAACCCGCGCTCCAAATAAAATAGAAAAATTTTTCTATTTTATTTGGAGCACGGGCTTTTCTGGCCCAAGTGTATCTTATTTTTATCACGAATTATTTTCCTTGGTTAACAATAGTTGTAGTTTTCCCAATAGCCGCGGGTTCCTTCATTTTCTTATTTCCTCATAGGGGAAATAAGGTAATTAGGTGGTATAGCATTTGTATATGCTTAATCGATCTCCTTCTAACAACCTATGCATTTTGTTATCATTTCCAATTGGATGATCCACTAATTCAACTGACAGAGAATTATAAATGGATCCATTTTTTTGATTTTTACTGGAGATTGGGAATAGATGGACTCTCTATAGGACCTATTTTACTGACGGGATTTATAACAACTTTAGCCACTTTAGCGGCTCAGCCGGTTACTCGAGAATACCGATTATTCTATTTCCTGATGTTAGCAATGTATAGCGGTCAAATCGGACTATTTTCTTCTCGAGACATTTTACTTTTTTTCATCATGTGGGAATTGGAATTAATTCCCGTTTATCTACTTTTATCCATGTGGGGGGGAAAGAAACGTTTGTATTCAGCTACCAAGTTTATTTTGTACACTGCAGGAGCTTCCATTTTTTTATTAATGGGAATTCTAGGTATCGGTTTATATGGTTCTAATGAACCAACATTAAATTTTGAAACATTAACTAATCAATCGTATCCCGCGGCGCTCGAAATAATATTCTATATAGCATTTCTTCTTGCTTTTGCTGTCAAATCGCCGATTATACCCTTACATACATGGTTACCAGATACCCACGGAGAGGCACATTACAGCACTTGTATGCTTTTAGCCGGAATCTTATTAAAAATGGGAGCATATGGGTTGGTTCGAATTAATATGGAATTTTTTTCCCATGCTCATTCCATATTTTGCCCCTGGTTAATGATATTAGGTTCTATTCAAATAATCTATGCCGCTTCAACATCTTTTGGTCAACGTAATTTAAAAAAAAGAATAGCTTATTCTTCGGTATCTCATATGGGTTTCATAATTATAGGAATTGGTTCTATAAGTGATACTGGGCTCAACGGGGCCATTTTACAAATAATATCTCATGGATTTATTGGCGCTGCGCTTTTTTTCTTGGCAGGAACTAGTTATGATAGACTACGTCTTCTTTATCTTGACGAAATGGGCGGAATGGCTATCCCAATGCCAAAAATATTCACGATTTTCACTATCTTATCAATGGCTTCTCTCGCATTGCCAGGTATGAGCGGTTTTGTTGCAGAATTGATCGTTTTTTGGGGAATAATTACTAGTCAAAAATATCTTTTCATGATGAAAATCCTAATTACTTTTGGAACAGCTATTGGAATGATATTAACTCCTATTTATTTATTATCTATCTTACGGCAGATGTTCTATGGATACAAGTTTTTCAATACACCAAACTCTTATTTTTTTGATTCTGGGCCGAGAGAATTATTTATTTCTATTTCTATCCTTATACCTGTAATAGGTATTGGTATTTATCCGGATTTCATTTTCTCATTCTCGGTTGACAAGGTTGAAGCTATTCTATCTAATTTTTAATAGATCATTTTCGTGAATAAATGAATCAAAAAGAGAAAAAAAGCTTTGCTTTGTCCAATGAAAAAAAAAAATATTTTTCCGTTAGATTCACTTAAAAAAATGGAAATTTTAATCGAATATGTTTATTGTTTGTGAGAACCCCTTGAATCATTCCATTACTTGATTGAAAGGGTTCTCGACAATTTATGGAAAGTATATATTTATATGCTTTCCATATTTTGATTTCTCAGGTTCTTTACTGATTTAAATTCAATTAGATGTAAATGAGCCATAACTATGTAGTCCTATTCCTAATAGATTGATCCCCAAATAACATATCCAAATTATAAGAAATCCAATAGAGGCCACTATTGAAGAATTTACACCTTCTAATTTTTTATTTTTTCTAGTATGTAAATAAATAGCGAATATGGTCCAAGTAATAAAGGCCCAAGTTTCCTTTGGATCCCAATTCCAATAGGATCCCCATGCCTCGTTAGCCCATACCGCTCCCGAAAGAATACCTATCGTTAAAAAGAGAAAACCCAGACTAATAATACGATAACCCCAACGATCCAATTGTTGAATAAATTGAGACCTGTAATAATTTATAGAAAAAGAAGTTTTTCGTAAAACATTGTTTCTTTCATTCATATTCATGTATTTGATTTCAACAAAATCAACCGATTTATTTAAAGAATCCAAATTCTTGGTAAAAGGAAGAGTTTGGATGACTTCTTGAAACGTAATGACTAAAATAGCCACTGATAATAATGATCCACATAAAAGGGCTGCATAGCCAAATATCATCATACTTACGTGCATCATTAGCCAATGGGATTGTAGAGCTGGGACTAATATTACAGATTGATGCATTTTGGTTAAAAGACCCGAAGTCGCAAAACCTTGGGTAAAAATAACACTTGGTGCTATTATTGTACTTAATAGGTTTTTCTCCTTTTTAAAACACGGAACCATATGAAAAATGGAAAAACCCCATGAAAGAAAGATTAGAGATTCATATAAATCACTAAATGGTAAATGGCCCGAAAAAAACCAACGAGTAATTAACAACCCCGTTACACAGAAAAAAGTTATTATCATGGCTTTTTTGGACAAATCATATAATCCTACGATTTCATTGACTAATAAGGTTATTAAATGAATTGAAATAACAATTGATATGACGGAAAACGATATATGAGTTAATATATGCTCTAAAGTTGAAAATATCATATATATAATGAAAATAAATATCTATAATGAAAATAAAAAAGGTATGAATACTAGGAATAGAAATAGGGAATTGAATTCATTATAGGACTTATTCTTTTCAAATTTTAAAAATATAGGATAGGATGCCATGCCGCTACTCGGACTCGAACCGAGATGCTCTAGCACTGCTTCCTAAGAGCAGCGTGTCTACCAATTTCACCATAGCGGCTTACTCGAAATCATAATAACCAATTCTTTAGTCAATCGTCGAGATTGAAAGAATCCATTAAAGTGCAATATTTATTTAGTACATTTCTTTGACTAAACATTTAGTATAAATTCATAATTATAAGTAAATTTGAAATTTGGATTTATTCTAATATCAAAATATATTAATATATATATAGAAAATAGAGAAATATATGATAGATAGAATATAGAATGTTTTGATTTCTAGTGGAATGGAATGGGTTTTTCGTAGTTTACATGCAAATTAAAAAATAGCCCTGTTGAAACTATAACTATGTAGTTCTGACTTCAATCCAGTAATGAAAAAGAACATTTTTATTGTAGTTGCTTATGACTCATTTTTTAGTTATTTCATTTTATGACTCTAAAGAAATACATTTCTATTTTTGGAATGAAAGCAAATTATAGTTAATTAATATATATATCTAAAATTTAACACTACATTCAAAAAAATGAAAAAATGAGATTAGATATATAATCTAGTTAGAATATATTCTATCATAGAATATTAGAATATATTCTAAATAAAATAGAATCTAACTAGATGTTTCATATTCTATACTAGTATTAGTATAAAATGAGTAGTTAAAGAATACTCTTCGAGCTAATTCATATTATTTCAATCCAACATTTTTCTTTGTTACAAAAAAACCTTTGGGTTTATCTGTAATGTTAGAAAAAAAACCTTTTGATTTATTGCGTTTATCTGTATAAAAAAAACTTTTTGATTTATCTGTAAAAATACATTCAGCCAATGAATGGGCTTTCAATGCTGTCCAATATCCCCCCTTTTTCCAAAAATTCTTACGAATTTTTTTTTTTGATATAGAAGTGCGCTTTTTTGGAACTGCCATACAATTCGGATAGTTTTTTCATTACTATAGTTCGATGTGAAAGACATTTGTTCTGTAAATGAAAAGGAATTATTCTGGAATTAGCCGTATGTCTTATCTATACTGAATTCCCTCTTTCTTTTTTTCTATCTAAAGTAAAAACATTGAATATTATAAACCTTTTCCAAATTTTTCATGGATAATAGATATCTATGGATCTCTTTTTATTGTAATGTAAAATAATCAATTAGTTCAAAGAGGAACTAATGTTTCTGAATCATACAAAAAAGTATTATTATTATTATTTTATTGTTTTTCTAATTTATATCAAAATAAACAAATGTTCTTCGTTTTGGTGTAATGATTTATACTCATTCTATAGATAAAAATTTTGTTTTTATTTATTATAATTTATTTTTTTTTATTTCTTATTAATAGTCATTTTTATTTTTCTTATTATATATATAAATAAAAAAAAAAATGACTAACCTAACATAGTAATTAATATTACTTTAAATTAAGAATCATTTTTTTTTTTATTTTCACTAGGAATTTGATTATTGGCGGATTTTGACTTTGTACTTTCCAATATTGGAACGATTGTACAAAGATTCAGAACAATTAAGAATATCAAATTCTATTTATATATCTACTTTTTTATTAACCGAACCCCTTCTACAAAAGAGATAAAACAAACGAATAAGAAACAAAATTCATCGAGAATCAAAATATTTTTTATTCTTTCTTTTTTTTTTTGTATGGAATATACACATCAATCTTCATGGATCATTCCTTTCATCCCACTTCCAGTTCCTATTTTAATAGGGGTAGGACTTCTACTTTTTCCCACGGCAACAAAAAATCTTCGCCGTATGTGGGCTTTTCCTAGTATTTTATTGTTAATGATAGTTATGATTTTTTCGATCGATCTATCTATTCATCAAATCGAGAATAATTCTATCTATCAATATGTATGGTCTTGGACTATAAATAATGATCTTTCTTTAGAGTTTGGCTACTTGATCGATTCGCTTACTTCTATTATGTCAATATTAATTACTACTGTTGGTATTCTGGTTCTAATTTATAGTGATAGTTACATGTCTCATGATCAAGGCTATTTGAGATTTTTTACTTATCTGAGTATTTTTAATACTTCAATGTTAGGATTAGTTACTAGTTCTAATTTGATACAAGTTTATATTTTTTGGGAATTGGTTGGAATGTGTTCTTATCTATTAATAGGTTTTTGGTTCACACGTCCTATTGCGGCAAATGCTTGTCAAAAAGCGTTTGTAACTAATCGTGTAGGGGATTTTGGTTTATTATTAGGAATTTTAGGTTTTTATTGGATAACGGGTAGTTTGGAATTTCGGGATTTATTTCAAATATTCAATAACTTAATTTATAAGAATGAGTTGAATCTTTTTTTTGTTACTTTGTGCGCCCTCTTGTTATTTTGCGGATCAGTTGCGAAATCTGCCCAATTCCCTCTTCATGTATGGTTACCAGATGCTATGGAAGGTCCTACTCCTATTTCTGCTCTTATACATGCTGCTACTATGGTAGCAGCGGGAATTTTTCTTGTAGCTCGACTTCTTCCTCTTTTCATAGTTATACCCTCCATAATGAGTGGAATAGCTTTGATAGGTATAATAACCGTAGTATTAGGAGCTACTTTAGCTATTGCTCAAAAAGATATTAAGAAAAATTTGGCCTATTCTACAATGTCTCAATTGGGTTATATGATGTTAGCTTTAGGTATGGGCTCTTATCGAGCCGCTTTATTTCATTTGATTACTCATGCTTATTCAAAAGCATTGTTGTTTTTAGGATCTGGATCCATTATTCATTCAATGGAAGCTATTGTTGGATATTCTCCAGATAAAAGTCAAAATATGGTTCTTATGGGTGGTTTAAGAAAACATGCGCCAATTACAAAAACTGCTTTTTTAATAGGTACACTTTCTCTTTGCGGTATTCCACCTTTTGCTTGTTTTTGGTCTAAAGATGAGATTCTTAATGATAGTTGGTTGTATTCACCAATTTTCGCAATAACAGCTTGTTCCACAGCAGGATTAACTGCATTTTATATGTTTCGAATCTATTTACTTGTTTTTGATGGATATTTAAACGTTCATTTTCAAAATTTCAATGGAAAGAAAAATAGTTCATTCTATTCAATATCTTTATGGGGCAAAGAAGAAAAAAAAAGATTAAAAAAGAAAATTCATTTATTAGCTTTATTAACAATGAATAATAATGAAAGAACTTCTTTTTTTCGGAAGAGAACACATTCACATCGAATTAATCGAAATGGCCAAAGCATAAAACGTCTTTTTCTTGATAGTACCCATTTTGCTACTAAAAACATTCCTTTTGTTTATCCTCATGAATCGGACAATACTATGCTATTTTCTATGCTTGTATTAGTACTATTTACTTTCTTCGTTGGATCCGTTGGAATTTCTTTCAGCCAAGAAGGAATAGATTTGGATATATTATCCAAATTGTTAATTCCGTCTATAGATCTTTTACATCAAAATTCAACGAATTCCGTGGATTGGCATGAATTTTTTACAAATGCAAGTTTTTCGGTGAGTATAGCTTTGTTCGGAATATTTATAGCGTCTTTTTTTTATAAACCCGTTTTTTCTTCTTTACAAAATTTGAACTTATTTAATTTATTTCAAAAAAGTGTTCCTAAAAAAATGATTGCTGACAAAATAATCAATATTCTATATGATTGGTCATATAATCGTGGTTATGTAGATGCTTTTTTTGAAGTATCTTTAATTGCGAGTGTAAGAAAGTTAGCTAAATTCAATTATTTTTTTGATAGACAAGTAATTGATGGAATTCCAAATGGAGTTGGTATTTCAAGTTTTTTTATAGGAGAGGCTATCAAATATGTGGGGGGAGGGCGAATTTCTTCGTATATTTTCTTTTTTGTATTAATCTTTTTAGTAATTTGTTATTATCTATTTTATATATTTATATAATATTTATATTATATAACTACTATTCAACCTAAATTGGGGTTATTCGCTAAGAATTATGGCAGAGTTGTTTATCAATGTCTCATCTGAAAAGCTTCGGGTAGGTCAAGAAAACTATAGATTCATG